CGATTTGATAAAAAAACCTTTTCAACGGAAAATCGTCATTTATTTACTTTAATCAGTAAATTTGATAGAGAATCGGGATCGAGTTTAAATTGGAAGGGCCTCTCTTTATTTTCAGAAAAAGAACAAGGAAGGATTGGTTCAGAAAAAAGAGCCAAATTTTACAAATTTTTATTGAATACAATTCTAACTAGCCCTAATGGTCAAAAAACAAAACAAAAATTTGTAATAAAAGAAATCAGTAAAAAAGTCCCTAGATGGTCATACAAACTTATTACCGAATTGGAATTCCTGTCGGGCGCAGCTCATGAAGGCCTACCATTGGATTATCAGATACGTTCAAGAAAAAGGGATCGTGTAATAATTTATAGGCCTACTAAACGTAGTCGAAAAGCAAGTGTCAAAAATTGGGTGTCTATTAGAGACTATTCGGAAGAATCAGATTTTCGTCGAGAATTCATCAAAGGTTCTATGCGTGTTCAAAGGCGTAAAACTGTTATTTCTAAATTGTTTCAAGCAAATGCGCATTCCCCTCTTTTTTTGGACAGAATAAAAAAATACCCCTTTTTCTCTTTTAATATCCCTGAATGGATGAATTTTTTTTTTAGAAATTGGATGGGTAAAGGATCAGAATTTAAAGATTATACAGAGGAACAAAAGGAACAAAAAAAAAGGCAAAAGGAAGAACAAGAAAACAAAATAAAAGAAAAAACGTGGATAAAAATCGCGGAAGCCTGGGATTTCGTTCCATATCCACAAGCAACAAGAAGTTTAATTTTAATAATTCAATCAATTTTTAGAAAATATATTTTATTACCTTCATTGATAATAGTTAAAAATATTGGGCGTATTTTATTATCTCAACCCCCCGAATGGGCTGAGGACTTTGATGAGTGGAATAGAGAAAAGCATATTATATGTACCTATAATGGTGTTCAAGTATCAGAACTCGAACTTCCCAGAAATTGGTTTAAAGATGGTATTCAGATAAAAATAGTATTTCCTTTCTATTTGAAACCTTGGCACAGATCCAAATTGAAGCCCTCTTTTTCTTCTTATAAAGATCTAAAGAAAGAACAACAAAAATCTTATTTTTTAACGGCTTGGGGAGCACAAACTACCCTTCCCTTTGGTTCTGTCCCCCCAAAACCTTCCTTTTTTAAGCCTATTTTTAAAGAACTTAAAAAAAAAATTCAAAAAACGAAAAACAATAATTTTAAAGTTCTAAGAGTTTTAAAAGAAAGAACAAAATATTTTCTACAAGATTCAAAAGAACCAAAAGGGGTGGTTATCAAAAACGTTTTATTTGTGTTTATAAAAAAAATAAAAAAAGAACTCTTAAAAGTACATCCAACTCGATTATTTATATTGAGAAAGGTGTATGAATCCGGCGAAACTAACAAAAAAAAAGATTCTATAATTAGGAATCAGATAATTCACGACTCGTTTAGAAAAATTAAATTTACAGATAATACAAATTATTCACTGAGAGATAAAAAAATTAAAAATCTGACTGATAGAACAAGCACAATAAGAAAGAAAACAAAGAGTCTTATGAAAGAAAAAAACAGTAACGCCAAGAAAAGAAGTAGTCCTAACAAAACAAGTTTTAATGGAAAAGAAAAATCACCAAAAAATTTTTTTAAAATCTTAAAAATAAAAAAAAGAAGCACTCGATTAATCTATAAATTATATTTGTTTATAAAAATTTTCATTAAAAGAATATACATCGATATCTTTCTATGTATCATTCATATTGGCAGAATTCCTACACAACTCCTTCTTGAATCAAAAAATTTTTGTTTTGATAAATACATTTACAATAATAAAGCAAACCAAGAAATAAATAAAAAAAAAAAAGAAATTAATTTTATTTCGACTCTAAAAAGTGCATTTTACACTATTAAAAATAGTAAGAGGAATTCACGTCTTTTTTTTGACTTATACTCCTTATCACAAGCATATGTATTTTACAAATTATCACAAACCCAAGTTATTAATTTGTATAAGTTAAGATCTATTTTTGAGTATCATGGAACTCCTTTTTTTCTTAAGACTGCAATAAAAAATTCTTTTTTAACACAAGGAATATTTCATTCCGAATTAAGACATACTAAACTTTCAAGTTCTGAAACGAATCAATGGAAAAGCTGGTTAAGAGGTCATTATCAATACAATTTATCTCAGATTAGATGGTCTGGATTAATACCAAAAAAATGGCGAACTACAATAAATGAAGGTGGTATGACTCAAAATAAAGATTTAACAAAATGGAATTCGTATGAAAAAGACCGATTACTTTATCACAAAAAACAAAAGGATTTTAAAGTATATCCATTACCAAACCAAAAAGATAATTTTACAAAATACTATATATATGATCTTTTATCATATAAATCTATTAATTCTGAAATAAAGAAGTCCTCATATATTATTTATGGATCACCATCAGAATTAAAAAACAACCAAAAAATTACTTTTAATTACAACAATAATAAACAAAATTTTTTTGAAAACCTGGAGGAAATTCCTATCAATCATTATCTAGAAAAGGGTGATATTATGTATATGCAAAAAAATCCAGATAGAAAATATTTTGATTGGACAATTCTCAATTTTTTTATAAGACAAAAAATGGATATTGAGACCTGGACCAAAATGGATTATAACAGTAATATAAATACTAAGCTTGGAAGTAAGAATTACCAAAAAATTGATAAAATAGATAAAAACGATATTTTTTATCTGACGATTCATCAAGATTTAGAAAGAACTCCAATCAATGGCAAGAAACTTTTTTTTGATTGGATGGAAATGAATGAAGAAATCCTAAACCCAATATCGACAAATCTTAAACTTACGGTCTTCCCAGAATTTGTGCCACTTTATAATGTATACAAAACAAAACCATGGATTATACCAAGCGAATTACTTCTTTTAAATTTAAATAAAAAGAAAAACACCAATGAAAATAAAAAATGGAATTTTTTTAGACCATCGAATGAAAAAAGATATTCTGAATTAATGAATCGAAATCAAGAAGAAAAAGAACCCGCAGGCCGAAGAGGACTTAGATCATATGCACAAAACCAAGATAAAATGAAAAAACAATATAAGATCCGGAATAAGATGAGACCAGAAATGGTTTTCTTACGGAAACACTATTTGCTTTTTCAATGGATAATAGACGATGGTTTAATTCCGAAGTTAACTGAAAGAATGATCAATAATATCAAGATATATTGTTACTTGCTTGGACTGAAAAATCCAAGAGATACTACTATATCTTCTATTCAAAGGAAAGAATTAAATCTGGATATAATGGTGATTCGAAAAAAATTGACTCCTATAGAATTGAATAAAAAGGGGATATTTTTTATCGATCCCATCCGTTTGTCTGTAAAAAACGACGGATACTTTATTATATATCAAACCGTAGGTATATCGTTGGTTCATAAGAGTAAATACCAAACTCCTCAAAAATATCGAGAACAAAGATATATCAATAAAAAAAAATTGCATGAATCTATCCCAAGATATCAAATAATAATTCGAAAGAGAGAGAAAAAACATTATGATTTTATCGTTCCTGAAAAGATTTTATCGTCTAGACGTCGTAGAGAATTGAGAATTCTAATTTCTTTTAACTCAAAGAATCTAAATAGTGTGGAGAAAAATCCAGTATTTTGTAACAAGAAGAACATAAAAAGAAGGAATCCTTTTTTGGATCAAAAAAAACATTTTGATAGCGATAAAAACGAATTAATTAAATTAAAGTTATTTCTTTGGCCTAATTATCGATTAGAAGACTTAGCTTGTATGAATAGATATTGGTTTAATACCAATAATGGAAGCCGTTTTAGTATGTTAAGAATATATCCACAATTAAAAATGGGTTGATGGTACATTTTTCCTATCTATTCTGTACCATATATAAAAGCAAACAGATGCACATATGCTCTGTCTTACGTCCCAGTCTATTTTTATTTAATTAATACAAAATAAATGACGTATCAATTTGTTTGGATAAAATCTATAAAATAAACGAATCTACGGAATATTCCGAATTTTAGGTCTAAATTATTTGAGGTTGTGAGTGTAAAAACGGACCATCTCCTTTTTTATCCCTGTCCAACTCAAATTCAAAATGAAATTGGAAATCCATAAATAAATTCAAATTCTTATGTATATGAATTAATACATTAAAATGACTAATATTATTATTACTGATCGATAAAATAAAATATATTTATATGTAAATTAAAGGGTAGAAGGAGCTTTTTTATGATAAAAAATCCATTCAGTGCAATTATTTTGAAAGAGGAAAACGAAGACAACAAAGGGTCTGTTGAATTTCAAGTAGTGAGTTTCACCAATAGGATACGGAGACTTACTTCACATTTGGAATTGCACAAAAAAGACTATTTATCTCAGAGAGGTCTGCGTAAAATTCTAGGAAAACGTCAACGGCTCCTCGCCTATTTGTCAAAAAAAAATAGAGTACGTTATAAAGAATTAATCGGCCGGTTGGAGATTCGAGAAACAAAAAATCATTAATTTGAATAGTCATTTTGAATTTTCGCTTAAATTTTGATGAACCTCTTTTCGCTTTCAGCAATTCATGGAAGAATGAATCGGGAAAAAACCTATGACTGCACCAGCTACACGAAATGACCTTATGATAGTCAATATGGGTCCTCAGCACCCATCAATGCACGGTGTTCTTCGACTCATTGTTACTCTAGATGGTGAAGATGTTATTGACTGTGAACCAATATTGGGTTATTTACATAGAGGGATGGAAAAAATTGCGGAAAACCGAACAATTATACAATATTTACCTTATGTAACACGTTGGGATTATTTAGCTACTATGTTCACCGAAGCAATAACTGTAAATGCCCCAGAGCAGTTAGGCAATATTCAAGTGCCTAAAAGGGCCAGCTATATCAGAGTCATTATGTTAGAGTTAAGTCGTATAGCTTCGCATTTGTTATGGCTTGGCCCTTTTATGGCAGATATTGGCGCACAGACCCCCTTCTTCTATATTTTTCGAGAAAGAGAATTGATATATGACCTATTCGAAGCTGCTACCGGTATGCGAATGATGCATAATTATTTTCGTATTGGAGGAGTCGCTGCTGATTTACCTCATGGCTGGATAGATAAATGTTTGGATTTTTGTGATTATTTTTTAACAAGAGTTACTGAATATCAAAGGCTTATTACACGGAATCCTATTTTTTTAGAGCGAGTTGAGGGAGTAGGCATTATTGGCGGAGAGGAGGCAATAAATTGGGGTTTATCGGGACCAATGCTACGAGCTTCCGGAATACAATGGGATCTTCGGAAGGTTGATCATTATGAGTCTTACGATGAATTTGATTGGGGAGTTCAATGGCAAAAGGAAGGGGATTCATTAGCTCGTTATTTAGTACGAATCAGTGAAATGACAGAATCAATAAAAATTATTCAACAGGCTTTAGAAGGAATTACGGGGGGGCCGTATGAGAATTTAGAAATCCGGCGCTTTGATAAATTATGGGATCCCGAATGGAATGATTTTGACTATCGATTTATCAGTAAAAAACCTTCTCCTACTTTTGAATTGTCAAAGCAAGAACTTTATGTGAGAGTCGAAGCCCCAAAAGGAGAATTGGGAATTTTTCTGATAGGAGATAAGGGTGTTTTTCCTTGGAGATGGAAAATACGACCACCGGGTTTTATTAATTTGCAAATCCTTCCTCAATTAGTTAAAAGAATGAAATTGGCTGATATTATGACAATACTAGGTAGCATAGATATCATTATGGGAGAAGTTGATCGTTAAAATGATAATAGAAATAGATACAACAGAAGTACAAGCTATCAATTCTTTTTTTAGATTGGAATCCTTAAAAGAGGTATATGAGATCATATGGATGCTTGTCCCTATTTTTACTCCTGTATTAGGAATCACAATAGGTGTACTAGTAATTGTTTGGTTAGAAAGAGAAATATCTGCGGGGATACAACAACGTATTGGCCCTGAATACGCCGGGCCTTTGGGAGTTCTTCAAGCTTTATCAGATGGTACAAAATTACTTTTCAAAGAGAATCTTCTTCCATCAAGAGGAGATACTCGTTTATTCAGTATCGGACCATCCATAGCAGTCACATCAATTCTACTAAGTTTTTTAGTAATTCCTTTTGGATATCGCCTTGTTCTAGCCGATGTAAGTATTGGTGTTTTTTTATGGATTGCCATTTCAAGTATTGCTCCCGTGGGCCTTCTTATGTCAGGTTATGGATCAAATAATAAATATTCTTTTTTAGGTGGTTTACGGGCTGCTGCTCAATCAATTAGTTATGAAATACCATTAACTCTATGTGTGTTATCAATATCTCTACGTGTGATTCGTTGAGACATAAAATTTACTCTATTTCTTATTTCTTTTACTTCTAGGAAGGAAATTTCATGAGTTGAATCTATATTTTTATTCATCATTCGGGTTGATGAACTAAACCAGATAGTTATATGAGTGAAAAAAACAGCTTATTACTTTGCAGTAAAAGGATTCAGTCTCATTTCCTATGTACAAGAGTTAAGTGAAAGTAAACATAAGCGTTATATACTATTTACCCCAAGATTGAGTGATTAGTCATCATGACTTGAAGCGGGTTCAAAAGGAGCAACTATCTAGGGATTTTACTAGTTATTAACATACATGTATTACCCTAATGAGCAGGGTCCTTTTGACCAAAAAGAGTGGATAGTTAGGAACACCAAGGTACACAAAGGATTCGTAATAGAGATTATGTAAGTTATTCAACAGGATTTTTATGTGCATACTGCATAGCATAAAAGGGATTATAATTGGGGCTTTATGTTGGTAGAAATGATGAAGTAGTACTCCCCACGATTCCGATCCAGAGTATGTTCCTATCCACCGATTAAAGAAATAACTATCAAGAACGAAGTAATCCTTTACTTTGCTTTGTTTAAGTACCTTTTTATGAGAAAGGAGAATAGGAACAAAAAAATAAACTCGAAAGAATTAAATTGCACTACAAAAAAAGATCTTTTTTAGAGAGATAGAATTCTTGTAATGTTTCGTGAACTAATGCAATGTATCATTTTTTTGTAATCAAAAATGCTAGGTTGAAATATTTATTGAGATTTCTACAAAAAACTTTTTATTTAAAGGTTAAGTTATTACTCAACAAAAAATTTTAAATTTTTAAAAGATAAGATCAATTCAGAAGCACTTTATAATAAAAAATAATATATAGCAGACAGAATTCCATTGTCTAATTGGGGACCTTGCGATAGATTTGGATTCTATCCTACAAACATATCAAGATAAAAAATTCAAGATAAATAATAGCAAACGGGTCTTAGATTTATTTGTGACCTTTGAGGAGCCGTATGAGGTGAAAATCTCATGTACGGTTCTGTAATAGCGTTGTGAACAGTAATGTTATCGTCGACTATAATTATCTAACAGTTCAAGTACAGTTGAT